TAAATATAGTTGGAATAATCACATTAATAGTTGTATTGACTCTTATTTTGATTCTCACGTATGTATTGATAATTCAATTTTAAGTCTTAGTAACAATTCAAATAGAACACCTTTTCGGAATGATAGTGATTTAATCAGAAAAGGAAGTTCTAAGAATCTCGAGAGATACAATCATTTGTGGATTCAATGTGAAAATTGTTATGCATTAATTTATAAGAAATTTTTTAGGTTCAAAATGAATATTTGTGAACAATGTGGATATTATTTGAAAATGAGTAGTTCAGATAGAATTGAATTTTCGATTGATCCCGGCACTTGGAATCCTATGGATGAAGACATGGTCTCTACGGATCCCATTGAATTTGATTCGCAAGAGGAACCTTATCAAAAGCGTATTGATTCTTATCAAGACCAGACAGGATTAACTGACGCTGTTCAAACAGGTACAGGTCAACTAAATGGTATTCTGATAGCACTTGGAGTTATGGATTTTCATTTTATGGGAGGTAGTATGGGATCTGTAGTAGGCGAGAAAATCACCCGTTTGATCGAGTATGCTACCAACAAATTTTTACCTCTTGTTTTAGTGTGTGCCTCCGGAGGAGCACGTATGCAAGAAGGAAGTTTAAGTTTGATGCAAATGGCTAAAATATCTTCGGTTTTATATGATTATCAATCAAATAAAAAGCTATTCTATGTATCAATTCTGACATCTCCTACTACTGGTGGGGTGACAGCTAGCTTTGGTATGTTGGGGGATATCATAATTGCGGAACCCAATGCTTATATTGCATTTGCAGGGAAAAGAGTAATTGAACAAACATTGAATAAAGCAGTGCCTGAAGGTTCACAAGCAGCCGAATATTTATTCCATAATGGTTTATTGGATTTAATTGTACCACGTACTCTTTTAAAAGGTGTTCTGACCGAGTTTTTTCAGCTCCATGCTTTTTTTCCTTTGAATAAAAAATCTATTAAATAGAGAAAGAACAAAAAATCTATCAAATAGAGAAAAGTTCTTAGTTTATCAGAATAAAAGGAAAATTCTGAAGAATGGATTTTGCTTTGGTAACATAAGATTGAATTGTAGAAAGAATCATGGGAATCATTTTTGTTTACCGATATTATTGTTTACTAATCAATAAACCTCTATCACCAAGATAAAAAGAATTCTTCCTTTCATGAAATTAAAATCAGGCGAGGGAAATCAAACAAATTTGATTTTCTTCTTTTGCATATGTATATATAATTCAAATCTAGTATAGGTTTTTATAGAGTCTTACATCTTTTTACATTTCCCGATAATTACTCTTTACTGAAAATACCTCTTGTTTGGATCAGATTCCAATTAATCTTTCGAGAATTTGGAATGGAATCAATTTTTTTCTTTATTTATTTAAATTAGAAGACAAAAAAGAACAATCGAAGAATAAAGAAAAAAGTGGATTCTAATACAGATATTTCATTTAGAAATAGAAAGATGAATAAGTCCATTCATCTCTTAATTTTACTTTTCTTGTATCTATTCGATTTTAGATTAGTACTACATATATATTCACTTAGAGATACTTAGTATAATTATATAATATACAAATACAAATTATTATAAGATATCTTTAGAATTCAAAATATAACAATAACAGGTACAAATATGAAATTGAGGTACCCATTTTATGATAACTTTCAATAACTTACCCTCTATTTTTGTGCCTTTAGTAGGCCTAGTGTTTCCGGCAATTGCAATGGCTTCTTTATTTCTTCATGTTCAAAAAAATAAGATTTTTTAAATCTGATGAGACCAAATCTTATTTCTTTCTCTTTTTTTTTTCATTTTCAACACTTAGATAAGACAGATATCTATTTAGTAGAATATTTATAGATTCGAACAACCAAAAATAAAAAAACTCTTATGCATACGTAACCATGGTAAAAGGGTAAATACTTTCTAGCTATTTTTGGGCGGATGTATAAAATGAAAGTAAATCTATTTATATAGATATGTATATATCTATAATGTATATATATCTATAGTGGATCATATGATGGAAGGGGCTGTTATTATTTTAGATTCAACTAATTCTATGAATTACGCCTAAAGGTTTACCGCAAAATAGTACTAGTTGATGAGAGTTACTTCGGAAACAAGAAAGAGAAAGTAAAATTTTGGCTATTTTCTCAAGTCAAAAAAAAAATGAAACTGGATCTAATATGTATGATGAGTTGGCGATCAGAATCAACATGGATAGAATTTATAGTAGGGTCTCGAAAAACAAGTAATTTCTGCTGGGCCTTTATACTTTTTTTAGGTTCATTAGGATTCTTATTGGTTGGAACTTCGAGTTATCTTGGTAGGAATTTGACACCTTTATTTCTGTCTCAGCAAATCATTTTTTTTCCACAAGGGATTGTGATGTCTTTCTATGGAATTGCGGGTCTCTTTATTAGTTCCTATTTGTGGTGCACAATTTTTTTGAATGTGGGTAGTGGTTATGATCGATTCGATAGAAAAGAAGGAATAGTGTCCATTTTTCGTTGGGGATTTCCTGGAAAAAGTCGTCGCATCTTTTTACGATTCCTTATGAAAGATATTCAGTCCATCAGAATAGAAGTTAAAGAGGGTATTTATGCTCATCGTGTCCTTTATATGGAAATCAGAGGACAGGGGGCTATTCCTTTAACTCGTACTGATGAGAATTTAACTACAGGAGAAATTGAGAAAAAAGCTGCCGAGTTGGCTTACTTCTTGCGTGTACCAATTGAAGGATTTTGAAATGAACTGAAGATTAACTGCTTTCACAGCAGCAGGAAAAAAACTCAACGATTCCTTTCTCTTTTTCTATAGCATAACTTAACTGAAGTTTCTTTAGACTGCCAAGTTGAATCAAAGCAAGAAAAGGATACGGAATAGTTCTACTAAGAACATAAAATGGAATTCTTTTTTTGAATATTTGGAATTGATACGTTAGACCTTAGATATAAATCCACCCTATATCTAAATCCACCCTATATTGCATTGCTTGGAAATTCTCTCTACTTTATTTTATATTTATTTTAAATTTTATTTAAATTTTATTTTGTCAATTGACCATTCATCCCTTTTTTGTGATCCTTTAATTTTAAATTAAATTACCAAAGAGATGGATCTCTTCCTAAGATAAGAAAACTTTTTTGCTTTTTTACACTCATTTTTTATCATTTTTATAAAATTCTCTCAATTTTTGCTGTATTATAGTATAGGGGGCGAACTACTTTTTAAAAAAGGGAGTTCTTTCGTCTCGAAATCCGAATAATATTCACAGTTCTTTTGTACATTTATCGTAAAAATGGAATTGCTTCAAATTAGATTACGAAAAACAATATTTTTTATTATTTCTTCATTCCAATTTGAAGTGGATTCTTAGTCTAGTTCTGGATTCTTTCTAGATTCAAAGGGAAAACTAAGCATTGAATCAGAAAAAAGAGAATAGATAGGTTCATAGGCTCAATACGTTCTATTATAATAGAACTCATACTTGATAGAAATATTAGATCGCATAGAGCCAACAAATGAGATAGATTCATTAACAAATCACAGATGAAAAATGGAAAAGCAAAAAAGAAAACATTCATTCCTCTTCTATATCTTGCATCTATAGTCTTTTTGCCCTGGTGGATTTCTCTCTTATGTAATAAAAATCTGAAAACTTGGATTACTAATTGGTGGAATACTAGGCAATCCGAAGTTTTTTTGAATGATATTCAAGAAAATAGTGTTTTAGAAAAATTAATAGAATTAAAGGAACTCTTCCTTTTGAATGAAATGATAAAGGAATACCCTGAAACCCATTTACAAAAACTTTGTATAGGAATCCACAAAGAAACGATTCAATTCATCAAGATGCACAATGAGTATCATATTGATACAATTTTGCACTTCTCGACAAATATAATCTCTTTCTTTATTCTAAGTAGTTATTCTTTTTGGGGTAAGGAAGAACTTTTTATTCTGAACTCTTGGATTCAGGAATTCTTATATAATTTAAGTGACACACTCAAAGCTTTTTCTATTCTTTTATTAACTGATTTATGTATTGGATTCCATTCGCCTCACGGTTGGGAACTAATGATTGGTTATGTTTACACAGATTTTGGCTTTGCTCAAAATGATCAAATTATATCTGGTCTTGTTTCCACCTTTCCAGTTATTCTAGATACAATTTTCAAATATTGGATCTTCCGTTATTTAAATCGTGTATCTCCATCACTTGTAGTGATTTATCATTCAATAAATGACTGAAAAATCATTCACAAATGGAATTCTAATCTTGTACATAAACAAAGCATTTATTTAAAGTCGTATTTACTTTACTCTTTTTACCTATCGAGGGATTCCTCCTATATTCCATTAACATTTTTTCAGTAAATGTAAATAGCAGAATTGTGGATAGGGAACTAGACTAGCGACCTACCTAACTTTATTGTAGAATTTTTTTTGATCAATGATTGTACCATGCAAACTAGAAATACCTTTTCGTGGATAAAGGAAGACATTACTCGCTCCATTTCCGTCTTACTGATGATATATATAATAACTTGGGCATCCATTTCAAATGCATATCCCATTTTTGCGCAGCAGGGATATGAAAATCCACGAGAAGCAACTGGGCGTATTGTATGCGCCAATTGCCATTTAGCTAATAAACCCGTGGATATTGAGGTTCCCCAAGCGGTACTTCCCGATACTGTATTTGAAGCAGTTGTTAGAATTCCTTATGATATGCAACTGAAACAAGTTCTAGCTAATGGGAAAAGGGGGTCTTTAAATGTAGGAGCTGTTCTTATTTTACCGGAGGGGTTTGAATTGGCTCCTACCGATCGTATTTCACCCGAGATGAAAGAAAAGATAGGAAATCTGTCTTTTCAGAGTTATCGCCCCAATAAAAAAAATATTCTTGTGATAGGTCCTGTTCCTGGTAAGAAATATAGTGAAATAACTTTTCCTATTCTTTCTCCAGACCCCG